TGTGGTCCTTTTTTGGCTATACATACATTTTCACAAAGAAATTGTCCAAGACTTATTTTTGTGGGGGTCTCTTCACAATAATTTGGATGAAGACAATACCAATTCAATTTGAACGGATTCAAAATAATGCTACTTACTGGATCGGGATTATAAATATTCCTATTTTCGTCGACTAAATAATATTTCATTACTCGAAAAGGTTGTTTTAAATTGTCAAGTTGCAAATAGTTAGTTACCAAGATCGGATTTTTAGTTATTAAGCTGCAAAATGAAGACAAATTCGCAATTTGAAGGGCTGTTCCAAAAGGGCCCGGCGAATTCCTAATTTGAATTATAGGCTCGGGTTCTTTGTAAGATTTAAGACCCTTGAATGGAACCATTCGAAAACAATTGGCTGATGACAAAATAAGAAAAGATTGGCATTCCTTCCTTCTATTCAACAACGTACGAACAGTTTCATGGTTTTGGCTAAATGATTGTTGAAGCCTTGCTTTTGAGTAAATGGAAAAAAATGGATTCATACGATCTACTCCATTATCAGAAAGCAATCCTGAACCTGGCGGATCATTTCGTTTTCCGGCATACGAAATAGTGGATTTCACTAAATCGAGTCTTAGGAAATTTCGAATCATACCATTTGTCTTTACTTCAACAAAGGAGGCGCGCGCCTCTTCTACAGAAGAACTTTTTTTTTCTTGGTCCCAATTCAATACTAAACAAGTCCGAACTAATTGAATACTTGTGTCAGAAATTCCCCGAATAGGCTTGCCATTTCCATAAAGTATATAATTGACAACTCGAAGTTGCACCCTATCCCTTTCCTGCAACAGATCCTGAGGAAAAAGTGTTGATAAACTTATACCGTCCGTTATTTCATATGTAACTACGGGTCGAACCAAAATAAAAGACCTTTTCTTAGTAGGTGTGATTCGTTGGACATAGATCCAATTTTTAAATTTTTCCGATTCCTTGGAATTTGTTTGTCCCCTTCCCGGCGGCATCAAAATACCCCTGTGTCGGGATATTTTATCTGTTTTTCCGGGAAAATGGATATTTCCCGAAAAGATTTTTAGTTCAATCTTTTTTTTTTTCTTCTCTACTCGGACCAATCCGCCTACCCGGCTTCTTGTATTTAAAGTGATTTGTGTATCTACTCCAATGATACTATTGTTCCGTACCATTATGGAAGAAGCTCGTGGTAAGATATGTACTTCCTCAGGAATGAAAAAAAACCGATCTACTTGCATTTGGTATTTTGCTCTAAGTTCTTTGATTCCTCGATATTCAATCAAACCCTCTTTTTTTATGATTGAATGCGCCTCTATAGTCCCATATTTTGTAATTCCCGAACTCTCTCTTCGGTATCTAGGATCATCAAAAAAAGCAAGAATACTATTTCTACGGAAACTACCATTTATGGGTATTTCAATCGAGATACCCGCTGAAGGGAGCATTAACTCTTTCTCTCGTTCTTGAATCGGGTGAAATGGAATGATTAATCTATTTCTTCGCCTCTTTGCCACTAAATCGGAATTTTTGGCAGGATATATGAGATTAGAATGACAAGTTCTTACGATTCGATTAAGTTCCGAATAATCACGAATCCTATCCCCTTTGGTACTAGAAAGATCCGAACTCAAAAATGGGTGGATCGTGTGAGCATTGGTAACTGAAGAGTTCGAAATAGACCTTTGTTCGACAGAAATAAAATGAGCGTTCGTTTGATCTTGATCCTTGTGTAGCGAACGCGGGGCCACCGCGGGTTTGTGTGGACTTCCTGCTAATACCCATAAATGACTTGTTTTTGGTAAGAGATGAACATTACCATATGTAAATTCAGGTGCATGGTCCACGTCGGTACTCCAGTGCATTTCTCCCTCTGAGTCAGAATAAATATGTTTTCGAACCTTTTCTTTAAAATTCAAGGTAGATGCTCCCGCGCGAATTTCAGCAATCACTTGTTCTGATTCTACATATTGATCATTTTGAACTAAAATAAAACTTTTTGGTGGAATATTCACATTATGTATAATATCTTCACTCTCAATAGTGACAGCCAAGTCTATATAACAGAGAAAGGCAGGATGTCCGTGACGTGTACGTGTGGGATGAACCAAATCCTCATTGAATCTTATTTTTCCATTAGAAGAGGCCCGTACATGTTCTGCAGTACCCCCCGTGAATACTCCGCCTGTATGAAAAGTTCTTAATGTTAGTTGAGTACCCGGTTCTCCAATGGATTGTCCCGCAATAATACCCACAGCTTCTCCCAACTCGACCAGGTCACCGTGAGTAGGACTTCGGCCATAGCATAATCGACAGATCCAAGATGTACTTCTACAGGTAAAGGGAGTTCGAATAGATATTGGGTGGACTCGAAAGGTTATCAACCGATTGATAAGTCCAATCCCAATATCCTGATTTCTAGCGGCAATGCACCGGGGGCCCATATATATATCGTCGGCTAATACACGACCAATTAGTGTTTGAATCAAAATTC